ATGGAATTGTTGATCTTGTAGCGGTTGAATGACAATAGCCTGGATTTCGCGTCAATTCGTGATTTGAAATTACCCCTGCTGAGTTTCATATTAATATTCTATGACTTTTATTTACTATTCTTTTGAATAAAAGGAATTCATAATCATGCGGTTAGGATCGATCTAAACCAGCCCATTATGTATATGATTCAACATGCCAACGATTAAACAACTTATTAGAAATACAAGACAGCCGATTAGAAATGTCACAAAATCCCCCGCGCTTCGGGGATGCCCTCAGCGTCGAGGAACATGTACTAGGGTGTATGTGCGACTCGTTCAGATCATGAACTAGAACAAAGGAAAGAGAACAATGTTCGAATATCAATGATCAAATAGGATAGAACGGAAAAACGAACTACATTTCCTATCTAAAAATAAGAAAATGGAGCATATCCCTTTTATTGTGTATGAAATTTATGGTTTCTATTGGTGTAAATCCACTCACCTCAATTCAAGATGAGAAGCAATTCTCCATTGGTAGCAAACGTTTATCCATTAAGCGGAGGAAATCTTAGTTAATATAGACCCCTCTTGCAAGAACGGACTAACAGGGTCAGCTACCCAGCCAACCTTCATAATTAAATACCGTTACTGTATAGGTAGAGCTCGTTGTGAAAGACCTATTACTGGATAATTTATGGGTAGAGCCGAAGAATGTGAACTATACAAGTTAGCAATAACATTGATTAAATGAAGTAAGGGCTCCGGTGTATAGAGAAGACCTCACCGTTTAAGAAGTAACCATAGAAACGATGGAATCCACTATTTCTTTATCATTGTGCTATTTTTTTCTTTTTAATACCTAGTATAGTACAATTTCGTATTTCGAGGTGAAACGCCTATAAAAAATCGTGGTTGGGAAGGTTATAGTAGCCAAAGCCGTTGGAATTTTTAGTTTATACATTGGAAAAATCCGTTTTGTTATTAATATACTAGGAAAGGGGCAAAAGAATAACTGAAAGAAAGGAAATCTATTAGTTATTCGTGAAAGTTTCATTTATTCAATGACCAGAATTAGACGGGGATATATCGCTCGGAGACGTAGAACAAAAATTCGTTTATTTGCATCAAGCTTTCGGGGGGCTCATTCAAGACTTACTCGAACTATTACTCAACAAAAAATAAGAGCTTTGGTTTCGGCTCATCGGGATAGGGATAGGCAAAAAATCAATTTTCGTCGTTTGTGGATCACTCGAATAAATGCAGCAATTCGTGAAAGGGGGGTATGCTATAGTTATAGTAGATTAATAAACGGTCTGTACAAGAGACAGTTGCTTCTTAATCGTAAAATACTTGCACAAATAGCTATATCAAATAGGAATTGTCTTTATATGATTTCCAATGAGATCATAAAAGAAGTAGGTTGGCAGGAATCCACCGGTTAAACGGAGTTGCCCGGAGAATGAACTCCGGGAAGGTCGAATAAAAATGAATAGAAATATGATAAAATATGAGAAAGTAGTCAAAATAAATATGAATCAACACGTTCAATAAAAAAATTTCTTCTTCCCAGATTATTTTTTTTCTTACGACACGAGAATTCAATCCGGATTCTTGGATTTTTCCAACAAAATAGAAATCCCCGTTTGAGTTCGGATAGGAATTCGAATTCAAGTGAAGAAAGAGTAAACCTATCTTTTTCTGGCTCTAAGACTAGGAGTTCTAGTGGTCGACTCGGTTCTTTCTAATTGTTTCTCATTATTAAGAAAAGGTAACAAAGATAAAATACGAGCTTGTTTTATAGCAATAGTAATTAATCGTTGTTGTTTCAAGGTCAATCTATTCACTCGTCTAGATAATATTTTTCCCTGTTCACTAATAAATCGACTAATTAAACTCATGTTTTTATAATCAATTCGATCCCCCGATTGGATCGGGGGCAAACGCCTACGAAAAGATCGCTTGGATTTAAGAAAAGTTCGCTTGGATTTATCCATGGTTTGGTTAGTTTATTTCTTATCCCTAAAATCCTATTTCAGCCGTATCTCTAATTAGAATAAAAAAATAGGATTTGGTTTGTTTATAATTATCTTTAACTATGTTAAATATGTTATATATATATATATAATGTCATTTTTTCCGTTTCCTTGTAAGATAAGGGCGCAGGTGCTCGGTTCGATCTATTTCTTTACCTCCCCGTGAATCGTATGTTTGTAACAATATGGACAGAATTTTCGCAACTCCAATCGATTAGGCGTATTGTGCCGGTTCTTTTGAGTAATATATCTGGAAATGCCCGTTGATGCCTTATTAACATTAACACCGTTTCGAACACAAGCGGTACATTCCAAAAGAACCGGTATTCGCACATCTTTACCCTTGGCCATGAACCTCCTTTGGATTTTTCATTTACTCAACTCTTCCTCTTTCAATCCCAAACGAAAAAGAAGAAAGGAAAAAACAAAATAGAATTTGTAACTTGCTATCCTCTTATGCAAGATTTCACTACAATCAATATAGCAAATAAGATAGAAAGATTTCTAAACTAGATTTCAAATCACAGTACAGTATTTCATATAAGTATCTTGTATAATACTCTTTCCCTAGAACCACAGTTTGTATTCTACTTCCATAGAAATTGAATAATATTAATTTAATTCCAACCTGAACCCGAGTCTCGCAGCTGTTGAATGCACTTTTATTCTTTCTCTTTCCTCCCTTATTCTAAAAAAGGGAAAAAAGAGAAAAGAGGGGGGGCTGGTATTTAATTGTATCTCTAATCTTCTTTATTCCTTCCCACGTCAATAACTAGAATGAAAAAAAGGGGAACGTCAACGCATCCGGGAAAAAACGATTTATCTCTATCAATAAACCTGCCAAAGAACCGAACCATAAAGTACTTAGTACCGGTGCTACGGAAAGATATGTTTTTAGATCTCGCATTGAAAAACCTCCTTCATTTTATTGTAATACAGAAACATATTGAAATGTACAATCATCCAGTAACTAAGATTTACTTTTTGTTAAATACAGAAAAAATGTCCTTTCTTCCCCAATATTGCCCCAAAAGACTCATTTCTTTTTCCTAGGGGTTCCATTCCATTTTTCATATAGATAGAAGTATTTTACTATTATTATATGTTAAATGAGACCAAAAAGACGAAATGGACATAAAAATTCTAGATTTTATTTTAATAGAGGAGATAACGATGTGGAAAACAAGACAAGAATTCTCTAGAATGACACTGTAGACCAATGGAAGGGATGTAGCGCAGCTTGGTAGCGCGTTTGTTTTGGGTACAAAATGTCACGGGTTCAAATCCTGTCATCCCTACCTATTACTGCTCCTTTGAGCAGTAACGAGGGATTTTTTGAGATCAATTCACATTGGACATATCATATAGAATCTTTCATTGTTATGATACTATATAGTGTATGCATACAAGATGTATTGGAGCCAATCCTTTTCTTTACAGTCTTATCTTTTATGATAAGAAAGCGCTCTTAGTTCAGTTCGGTAGAACGTGGGTCTCCAAAACCCGATGTCGTAGGTTCAAATCCTACAGAGCGTGATTCGGATCTTCTTCGATCGAATTCGGCTGAAGCACTAACTGGAATGGCAATCTGAATTTGACCTCCTGGATATTAAAGAAAGGAGGAGGTCAATCAAAAAAAGAGATGTTAATTAATCAAAGGTCCAACTGATCGCCACGCCTGTATTGTAAATATGCAGTTACAAATAATCCAGCCAAAGTAATAGGAATTAGACCTAACACGATTCCAAATAGAAAAACTTCAATCATTTCAATTTGTTTGAAAGGAGAAAAAAAGAGGTAATATCTATACCTAAATATTAATCCGAATTACCATGAATCTCAATGACCAAGAATTGGCAATTGACACGGTAAGTCACTATAAATACACAGAAGTTCGCGGAAAGATTTCCTTTTATGAATTGTGCAATGAATTTCAAATCAGTCGTATCTTGCTCAGACCAATAAATAGAGCTGAGGTTATAGTTAAAGCCGTCAGTAGAAAACCGAAATAACTAGTTATGGTAGGCATCAAGGAGCTAAATGAAATCTGTTCTTTTTATACATATGTTTATAAAAAAGCACTTACCTGAGTTTCCTTTTTTGCAAAATAGGAGATAAAAAAAATACCAATTGAAAGAATAAGTCCAATTGAAAGGTTTTGATTGATCTATCATTATAGACAGCACTAACAAGGATAAAGTCACAACTGTATAAAAAGAAATGGATTCATCATCTGTAACATCTACCCATACCGCTAATCGGCGAATTCATTCTTGGATAATTTTTCAACTCAACTTAGAAACGAATAATAAGAACTGGGTCATTTAATTTCGTTTTAAAATGAAACTCTTTTCGAATCATTATGGAATGAAATTATCAAATTATTCCTCTTTTTATCATTTCTTTTTTTTTGTATCGAATCAATTTTCTATTTTAGAGCGAACAGTAATCTTAGAAAACTTTTACTTTGATTTTAACTAATTAGATTCCGTAATAGGTTCACTGATATAATATCTTGAATGAATGAGAACAAAAAGTTATCACATGATCACTCGAAAAAAAAATAGATGTTTTGGTTCAACTATATTCTAAGACTAGTCATTTCTATTCTCTTTTGCTTTATAAGTTCTATTTTGTATCTTTCCAGAAATCTGCATTTTTTTAGTTAGGTCAAGAAAGAACCTTCCGATTTCGATCTAATACAACAATGCATGCATCATTATTAGTGATTCCAATTATTTCATTCTTTGTTCTTTTTCGTTTATCGAATAAAATTTGCTATTCTTACTTGTTACTGGACGATTAACCAATTCCTTAAAAGAAAAAAAAATGATTCCAACAAAAACCGCTTCTACAACTATGAATAACAAAGATTTATAGATCTCACATCTACTTACAATTTGGGGAATATTATAATCAATTTCATGAATTATTAGAAACTACTCTATCAGATTCATATTTTACCTGATCCTCAGTTTCTAG